TTTTATTAGCTTTACTTTATTAGTTCTATTCTATACTGTATCCATATCATTTATCCCTATGAGATACCGTACAAAATATAATGCAGAAGGAAGAGATATAATGAAATTCTTGATTAGATCTTCTCATAGGAACAATCTATTTTATTTGATTGATGGATCCAACAACCAAACCTATTTTTTTTAATGAATTAAAAAAGAGAGTGGTTTTATTCGAAGCGCTTCGTGATTTTCAACCAATTATGTGCTTCAATATAATTACCTGGAGTAAGCGCTATAGCTTGTTTCCAATACTCAGCAGCTTGATCGGACCAAGCTTCCGCAATTTCAGAATCACCCTGTAGAATGGCCTGTTCTCCCCGGTCGGAATAGGTGGTTCCTTCCCTTAGAACCGTACTTGAGAGTTTCCTATCTCATACGGCTCAAAAATCGATTCTTTTTGTGTCCTATCTTAATCTACCCTATGCTAACTGAATTAGATTTCTCATAAACCTATCCCATTTTTTCTTGGGTTAACCAGAAGAAGTTAATTACATAAGTTTCAAACCCTAATTTTGATCAATAATCAGAATCAGTTTGATCTTTTCTCCCACCTTCAGAAGAATGAAGCATAGGTATCCCCACAATATCGTTAGAATTTTCTGAAAGGTAACTATCTCGGTTTCATATATGGAATTCATATAGAATCTTTGAAAAAGACTTTTTTCCATAAGAAAAAAGAACTTACTATCTTTGGGATCTGATGCTACACCGCTGCTCAATACCTTAGTGGATCGACTCTATTACATAAGTTGATTCCTAACTTTTGTCCCATATCATGACATAAGTAAGCAGTTCTTAACTGTATCGACTCAATAGCTCGCTAATTGATCTTTACGGTGCTTTCTCTATCAATTTGATCCTTTATCCATAGAATATAGTATATAGGCTGCACTCATTTTTTTTTTTCTTCCTATTTTGGTTCTCGTGAAGTCTCTTTCCTTGCTACAGCTGATAAAAATCGTTGCTTTGGACGATGCATTATGTAGAAAGCCTATTTTTTCTAGTATTTACTAGCCAATTTGATCTTTGCTTTTTTTCCTTATTTCTATAGTGGAGATAGTCGCACGTAATGACAGATCACGGCCATATTATTAAAAGCTTGTGGTAAGAATGGGTTTCGTTCTAGTGCCCGGAAATAATATTCCAAAGCCTTTGTATGCTCTCCATTGCTTGTGTGTATAAGGCCTATGTTATAGAGTATATAACTTCGATCATAGGGATCAATTTCTGGTCGCGTAGCTTCATAATAATTCTGTAAAGCTTCCGCATAATTTCCTTCGGATTGAGCCAACATCCGTTACGGTCGTTCATTCTATTCAAAAAATCTCCGTTCCAGAACCGTACATGAGATTTTCATCTCATACGGCTCCTCCCTTCTGCGCATAGTACTAAGGGGAATAATCCATAGAATAAAAATTGAACTATTCTCATCTCATTATGAACTGAAAGGAACTAGTATTTTTACAAGAAATCTCTAGCCAGCCTTCCCGCAAGAGGTTTTTTCTTAACACCAATCATATTAGTGTTAGATATAAATGGTAACTCCAACAATTTCTTTGTTCTCAACGCCTTCTATTTCCAGGAATTAGTCACTTCAACGATCTTTGATGGTTATACGGGTATCCAAAGTACAAACGAGATGGATGTTTGTTGTCCCAACCATTCTTGTTAGTCCCGATACCGATAAGGAAAGGGGGAATTTATAACAAAGTTTTTGTGTTGTTGATTCCTAGGTGTAGTGCTTTTTCCCTTATGCCGTCTATTGGTACTAATGTAGTGTAGGATTGACCCGCAATACAGAACCCATAGGTGTAACCTTTCGCTCAATACTCAAATCAACAATTGAAACATCTGAGGCTGCATCAATCGAGGATACACGATAGAAGGAATTGTTCTATCTCCAAACTTCACCTTCACCGAGCGTAGGTTTATTTCAAGAATTTCGTTCTTTCTATACCGAACCGCGTCTCTTTCTCGTAAGACTGAGGTGAGGGCTAAAAAAAACAAGAAAAAAGAATCAAATCGCACCATCTCTGTAATAGGTAAATGCCTTTTTTTCTCCTGAAGTTGTCGGAATTATTCGTAATAAGATATTGGCTACAATTGAAGAGGTCTTATCAATAAAATTTCCATTTATATTAGATCTAGGCATAATTAGCAATCCATTCTAGAATTCTTTTCATTACCCCTCGGGGAAAATGATCCCACAAACAAAGCAAAGGAATTATACAGTACGAAATAACATAAAAACAGACTAATTTTATTCTAATAAATAGATATTAAATAGATATGGGCTTTCCACTTAAATTGTCCCCTTTTCCTTTTGTTTGGAAAGATATGAGATATTGGAATCAGATTGATTTCATTCCCATTTTTGTAGTATACCAATGAGCGGAACTATTACTATTTCATCTAAGTTAAATAACCAAGGACTTTTTTTACTACAGATTCTGATAACTCG